TTAATTTACTCAATTAATTTACTCAATTGACAAGATTGATAGTTAATTTATTGTCTCGGAATCAAAAAATGAATCGAGATCATATCTAATGAATCCATTTTTTTATGATTAAATCACTCAATTCTTTTTTTTAGTATTTTATCGATAATGATCAATGAATCGTGAATTTATCATCGGAATTCAAATAATGGATTCTATGATATATATAGTTCTGATTACTATCCGATTTGGAACTTAGGTAAGTATTTTATCAATATATGTAGTAAAAAAACATATTGAATTTAGCCTTTTAATGCTTACTATAACTAGTTATTTCAGTTTTTTAATGGCTGCTTTAACTATAACCTTAGTTCTATTTATTGGTTTAAGAAAGATACGACTTATTTGAAATGAATTGATCATAAAAATCTTTCTCAGGGATTTCATATATTCTATGGCTCTTTCTGCAAAAATTGCCAATTATTTTATTGGTCATTGAGATTCATGGATAATTCAGATTAATATTTAAAGATAGATCTTAACCTTTTTTTATCTGCTCAAACCAAAATGATTGAAGTTTTTCTATTTGGAATTGTCTTAGGCCTAATTCCTATCACTTTAGCAGGATTATTCGTAACTGCATATTTACAATACAGACGTGGTGATCAGTTGGACCTTTGATTTAATCAATTTTCTTTTTTGTTTTATTGACTTTTTTCGAAGCCGAGGTTCAATTTCAGTTTGAATTTGACCCCGTTTTGTTTTTGTATAGACGGAATCACGCTCTGTAGGATTTGAACCTACGACATCGGGTTTTGGAGACCCGCGTTCTACCGAACTGAACTAAGAGCGCTTTTTCTATTTCTATCCTAACCCATTTCTTATACATATAGTATCCGCAAATCCACGATCTTAATGAATTCCTCTTCACTTCCCATAGCAAAAGTAATAGGTAGGGATGACAGGATTTGAACCTGCGACATTTTGTACCCAAAACAAACGCGCTACCAAGCTGCGCTACACCCCTTTTCGAACTTGCTGTACAGTGTTATTTTACAAAATCCTTGTCTTATTTTCCATATATATGATCATTTTCTTCTCTATATAGATCAAAGTTTCTTGTCATTTATTACTATAAATACTTACTATAAATACTATAATAAATAATATACATTTGAAACGCAATCTAACCTATAAATGAAGAATTCATATTTGAGCAGTAATGCTGGGCTTCTTTCTTTTGTTTGTTAGGTGGGACAGGAAATTCTTATCTATGGGTTCATTGTACATATCAATTTTAGATAGGAATTGAGGGTAAAAAAAAATAAAAATCAATTCAAAAAATCTTGAACTAAAGCATCTGATCATACATGTATTCCAATAAAATAATGAAAGAGAATTTGCAATGCAAGATATAAAGACATATCTCTCTGTGGCACCTGTGATAAGTACTCTATGGTTTGGTTCTTTAGCAGGTCTATTAATAGAAATAAATCGTTTATTCCCAGATGCTTTATCATTTCCTTTTTTTTGATTTTAGTTATTAATATGTGAAGAAATGAAGGAGAATAGAATTCCATGTGACGATTCTTTTTTCAAATCTTTACGATAGATAAAAGGTATAAGTATAGCTCATCCAAAACCCAGTGAATAGAAATCCAGTAAGCCCACCTAAGGTCAAATCTTGGAAAAAATGGGATTCATTAGTCTAGCGTAAGCTAGACGAAATAATAATTGAAAAGAAGAGACTGAAATAAGTAAGTTATAAAGATTTCCAATCAAACTAGATAATTTAGAAAGAAATTCTATTACTTCATTTTTATTCTATTTTTTATTAATTAAAATAATACATATTAAATTAACTAGATAATTTCATGTCAAAAAAATCTTTAGAAATGTAATAACTAGTTAAGAATTCTTACTGATTTTTTCTTTTTTTTTCGATTCAAAAACCGAAAATAGGAGAGTTTAAGTTAAACCAATCAAAAGACATAAAGGAGGTTCATGGCTAAAGGGAAAGATCTAAGAGTCAGAATTTTTTTGGAATGTACTAGTTGTGTTCGAAGAAGTATTAATAAGGGATCAATGGGTATTTCTAGATATATTACTCAAAAGAATCGTTCTAATACACTAAATTTATTAGAATTAAGAAAATTTTGTCGCTATTGTAACAAACATACGACTCATAGGGAAATAAAAATAAAGAAATAGATCAAAGAAAACAAACATCATGTTTTCTATTTTGGAAAGCAATAAATAAAGTAAGAACTTACCATATTATCTATATGTAGAATATAGATATACATATATAAATGGAAAGAATATCTATTAAATAAACCTAATCTCATTTTAACGTGGAGATTATATCATATGTATATATTCAATATATATATTTATATATATAAATAAAATTAAGAAAATGATATCTGAATCAAAACCTATTTTAGTTGGATCTTAAATGAATCAAAAAATCCAATAAGAAAAAAACCATGGATAAAGAATCTCTTCGTATTCGTAAAGCCAAGCGATCTCTTGTTCGTAAAGCTAAGCAACATAAATTCAGCAACCCTTTTCATAAATTCAGACAAGATTTTACTGAATCCAAAATAAAGAGAATTTCTCAATATATTCCTCTTTGGAAATATCTTTTTATTCATCGTGAATTTGAATCTCGATATAAATATTCGAAAGCCCCTCTTAGCAAACGTGAGATGCGTTTTTACATCGGATCAAGAAAGGAAATCCATTATAGGAATATAGATTCAATTGGTCGATTTATTGGTTTAGCAGGAAGAATCATACCTAGACGAGTTACTAAATTAACCTTGAGACACCAACGATTAATGACTAATGCTATAAAAAAAGCTCGTTTTTTAGCTTTATTACCTTTTATTGAAAATGAACTACATTTTGAGAAAAAATGGCGCGATATCTTAGCCCGTCGTAAAGAAAAAAAAGACAAAAAGAAAAACAGAAATAAAAGAAGATCAATCCCGCGAGTTCCGAAAGGAGGAACCAAACCAGGGACTAGTCCTCCTTTAAAAAAAAAAAGGATTCAAAACGAATCCTAAAACGGAGAGTTCCTCCTCTCGTAACCGAACCAGGGACTAGTCCTTTTAATCTTTTAAAAAACAAATTCAAGAACTACTCATCATAAAACGATAAATCCATAAGTCTATTTTCCAATTGATTAAAAACCTCAAATTAGAACTCAAGTTAAAATATTTTGTTTGAAAAAGCTTATAAATCAGATTGGATTCTTAATGTTATAAATAAAAAAAGGACAAAAATCTTCTTGAAATATTTTCGTATTAATTTTTATCTGAATTTTTTTCTTCTATAATCTTCCCGGATCTTCCCGGGGTTCATTCCCCGGGGAATCCTGTTTTAATCATTACTAATAAATTATTTGAGTATCTCTTCATAAACCTTATTAGATTTAAATATTTTATTAGAAATCTTACAAAAACCAATCTTATTTGATATAGATATTTGTGAAAGTATTTTACGATTAAGAAAAGATTGCTTCTTATACAGATTGTGGATAAACTTACAATAACTATCAAATGTTTTGTTTTCACGAGTTACTGCATTTATTCTAGTGATCCACAAACGACGAAAATACCTCTTTTTATTGCCTCTATCTCGATGAGAGTAAAACAAACCTCTTATTTTCTGTTGAATAATCATTCGAGTATGTCTTGAATGAGCTCCTCTAAAACCTGATACAAGGGAACGATTTTTTTTTCGACGTCTTCGAGCTACATATCCTCGAGTCACTCGAGTCATTGAATAAAATTCCATTTTATTGAATAAAATAACTAATAGATTGGATTTCTTTTCTTTTAGTTATTCTTTTATCCGTCTAGGGTCAATCAATAACAAAACGCATTATTCCAATATATCAAATATCGATTCCAATGGCTTTTGCTACTAGAACCTTCCCAACCACGATTCTTCCTTTTCTTCCCATTCTTAAATAAAGAATTCAATATTCATTCCAAAAAAAGAGTGGGTTCCATCGTTTCTATGGTTACCTCTCAAACGGTGAGGTCCTCTCTATACACCGGAGCTTCTTTTTTCAAAAGATTTTGTCAACTTGTATAGTTCATATTCTTTGGTTCTACCTAATTAATTAGAAAGTAATAGCCCTTTTCACACTAAGAGTTATCTATACAATGACGGCATTTCATTCAAAAAGTTGGCTAGGTAGCTAACCCGTTCTTTCAGCTTAATGTAATGCTATTTCCTCCGCTTAATGGATAACTTTTTGCTACCAATGGAGAATTGCTTCTTATTTTAAATCGAAAATGATTGGATTTTGACTAATGGAAACCATCAATTTGATAGAATAATTAGGTATATAATATACCTAAATGTTACTATCCTATTCATTCAGTACTGCTCGTTGATACTGGAAAGATTCTCTTATCTGTTCGAATTGCTGTCTTATGTTTCTAAGAAGTTGTGTATATAGTTGGCATATTGTGTATATATCTATACAGAATCCAATTTCTTTCTTTCGATCAGATGTTATTTTTCTCAATTTTCCTTTTTTGAATATGGAATACTCCATATTCAAAAAAGGAAAATTCGAGTTTGAAATAGATTTGCAAAAAATCATTTAAATCACTCAGGATTTTATTCATTTTCTTTTTTGAATTTTGCTATTCGATCAATAATACCATAATCTTGAGCTTCTGTTGCCGACATAAAATAGTCATAGTCTCTTTCCATATCTTTCTGTATAACATCCACAGGTTTACCTGTGTTTTCTGCATAAATATCCGCAATTGTGTTACGAAGTTCAAGCATATCTTCTTCTTCTATTATTAAGGAATCTATATTTTTATTTGTGTTAGTAGCAGCACTTATAGGTTGGCTAATAGAAATCTTAGCGTGAGGCAATGCTACCCGTTTAGTAATTGTTCCTCCGGCCAGGATCAAAGATGCTACTGATGCAGTTGCTCCCATAGCTATTGTACACACATCAGGAAAAATAGTTTTCATAGTATCGTAAATGGTTAGTGATTCGTGTACCCCTCCACCGGGAGAGTTCATATATATATAAATATCAGGATCAGTATCATTATAAAGATCAGTTTCCGAATTCAGCAGTAACAAGAGAACGACAAACCGATTGGTGAAAGATGTCGTAATTTCTTTGCATAGAAAGAGTGTTCTTTCTTTGTAAAGCCGTTCGTATATGTCAATCCAAGTCGGTTTATCGTCTAAACTAAACTTATCAGGTACTTTTGGTATACCTAAAGGCATATCAAATTCCTCCGTTTCAATTAAAAATAACTAATAGATTGGATTTCTTTTCTTTTAGTTATTCTTTTATCCGTCTAGGGTCAATCAATAACAAAACGCATTATTCCAATATATCAAATATCAATTCCAATGGCTTTTGCTACTAGAACCTTCCCAACCACGATTCTTGCTTTTCTTCCCATTCTTAAATAAAGAATTCGATATTCATTCCAAAAAAAGAGTGGGTTCCATCGTTTCTATGGTTACCTCTCAAACGGTGAGGTCCTCTCTATACACCGGAGCTTCTTTTTTCAAAAGATTTTGTGAACTTGTATAGTTCATATTCTTTGGCTCTACCTATTAATTAGAAAGTAATAGCCCTTTTCACACTAAGAGTTATCTATACAGTAACGACATTTCATTTGAAAAGTTGGCTAGGTTAGGTAGCTAACCCTATGAGTCCGTTCTTTCAGCTTAATATAATGCTATTTCATCCGCTTAATGGATAACTTTTTGCTACCAATGGAGAATTGCTTCTTATTTTAAATCGAAAATGATTGGATTTTGACCAATGGAAACCATCAATTTGTTATAGAATAAATAGGTATATAATATACCTAAATGTTACTATCCTATTCATTCAGTACTGCTCGTTGATACTGGAAAGATTCTCTTATCTGTTCGAATTCATGACCTGAACGAGCCGCATATACACCCTAGCACATGGTCCTGACATCCAGCGGGAGATTTCTTACCATTTTTTTTTGCTGTCTTATGTTTCTAAGAAGTTGTGTAATAGTTGGCATATTGTGTATATATCTATACAGAATCCAATTTCTTTCTTTCGATCAGATGTTATTTTTCTCAATTTTCCTTTTTTGAATATGGAGTATTCCATATTCAAAAAAGGAAAATTCGAGTTTGAAATAGATTTCATCACTCGGATCACTCAGGTTTTATTTCATTTTCTTTTGTGGATTTTATTATTCGATCAATAATACCATAATCTTGAGCTTCTGTTGCCGACATAAAATAGTCTCTTTCCATATCTTTCTGTATAACATCTACAGGTTTACCTGTGTTTTCTGCATAAATATCCGCAATTGTGTTACGAAGTTTAAGCATATCTTCTGTTTCCTTTTTTAAGGAATATATACATACCTTATGTATATCTTCCTTTTTTTCCTTAACACGGGCACTGCTAGGTTGGTGAATCATCACCTTAGCATTAGGCAATGCTAGCCGTTTAGTAATTGTTCCTCCGGCCAGGATCAAAGATGCTGCTGATGCAGCTAATCCCAAATTTATTGTAGATACATCAGGTACAATGTACCTCATTGTATCATATATAGATATAGCTGCCTCTGCTCCTCCACCGCGAGAGAGTATATATATGCTGATATCATTATCATCATCAGTATCATCATAAATATCAGTTTCAAAATCCAGTTGTAACAAGAGACTAATAAACCTATTGGCGAAATTATTCTTAATTTCTTTGCATATAAAGAGTGCTCTTTCTTTGTAAAGCCGTTCGTATATGCCAATCCAAGTCGGTTTATCGTCGTAAAAATCCCTATAAGGTACTTTTGGTATACCAAGAGGCATATCAAATTCCTCCGTTTCAATTAAAAATAACTAATAGATTGGATTTCTTTTCTTTTAGTTATTCTTTTATCCGTCTAGGGTCAATCAATAACAAAACGCATTATTCCAATATATCAAATATCAATTCCAATGGCTTTTGCTACTAGAACCTTCCCAACCACGATTCTTGCTTTTCTTCCCATTCTTAAATAAAGAATTCGATATTCATTCCAAAAAAAGAGTGGGTTCCATCGTTTCTATGGTTACCTCTCAAACGGTGAGGTCCTCTCTATACACCGGAGCTTCTTTTTTCAAAAGATTTTGTGAACTTGTATAGTTCATATTCTTTGGCTCTACCTATTAATTAGAAAGTAATAGCCCTTTTCACACTAAGAGTTATCTATACAGTAACGACATTTCATTCGAAAAGTTGGCTAGGTAGCTAACCCTATGAGTCCGTTCTTTCAGCTTAATATAATGCTATTTCATCCGCTTAATGGATAACTTTTTGCTACCAATGGAGAATTGCTTCTTATTTCAAATCGAAAATGATTGGATTTTGACCAATGGAAACCATCAATTTGTATAGAATAAATAGGTATATAATATACCTATATGTTACTATCCTATTCATCAGTACTGCTCGTTGATACTGGAAAGATTCTCTTATCTGTTCGAATTCATGATCTGAACGAGTCGCACATACACCCTAGCACATGTTCCTCGACGCTGAGGACATCCTTTAAGAGCGGGAGATTTCTTACCATTTTTTTTTGGCTGTCTTATGTTTCTAAGAAGTTGTGTAATAGTTGGCATATTGTGTATATATCTATACAGAATCCAATTTCTTTGTTTCGATCGATCTTAACCAGATGTTATTTTTCTCAATTTTTCTTTTTTGAATATGGAATACTCCATATTCAAAAAAGGAAAATTCGACTTTGAAATCTATTTCATCACTCGGATCACTCAGGTTTTATTTCATTTTCTTTTGTGGACATGACTATGCGATCAATAATACCATAATCTCGAGCTTCTGTTGCCGACATAAAATAGTCTCTTTCCAGATCCTTCTGTATAACATCTACAGGTTTACCTGTGTTTTGTGCATAAATATCCGCAATTGTGTTACGAAGTTCAAGCATATCTTCTGTTTCCTTTATTAAAGAATCTATATCTTTTTTTGTGCTAGTCGGGGCACTTCTAGGTTGGTGAATCAAAATCCTAGCGTTAGGATATGCTATCCGTCTAGTAATTGTTCCTCCGGCCAGGATCAAAGATGCTCCTGATGCAGCTAATCCCATAGCTATTGTAGACACTTCAGGTAACATAACTTTTAGAACATCATAAATAGCTATTGATTGGTGTATGTCTCCACCAAGAGAGTTTATATATATATATATATCAGTATCATTGTAATCATCACTTTCCGAATTCAGCAGTAACAAGAGAGCGATGAACTGATTGGCGAAAGATGTCGTAATTTCTTTGCATAGAAAGAGTGTTCTTTCTATGTAAAGTCGTTCGCATATATCAATCCAAATGGGTTCTTTAACTTCACCATCACCATCGAAAACAAAATCATCACGTAAGAAATCACCATACTCAAAATGGATATAAGGTATTTTTGGTCCTGTCATATCCAATTCCTCCGTTTCAATTAAAAATAACTAATAGATTGGATTTCTTTTCTTTTAGTTATTCTTTTATCCGTCTAGGGTCAATCAATAACAAAACGCATTATTCCAATATATCAAATATCGATTCCAATGGCTTTTGCTACTAGAACCTTCCCAACCACGATTCTTCCTTTTCTTCCCATTCTTAAATAAAGAATTCAATATTCATTCCAAAAAAAGAGTGGGTTCCATCGTTTCTATGGTTACCTCTCAAACGGTGAGGTCCTCTCTATACACCGGAGCTTCTTTTTTCAAAAGATTTTGTCAACTTGTATAGTTCATATTCTTTGGTTCTACCTAATTAATTAGAAAGTAATAGCCCTTTTCACACTAAGAGTTATCTATACAATGACGGCATTTCATTCAAAAAGTTGGCTAGGTAGCTAACCCGTTCTTTCAGCTTAATGTAATGCTATTTCCTCCGCTTAATGGATAACTTTTTGCTACCAATGGAGAATTGCTTCTTATTTTAAATCGAAAATGATTGGATTTTGACTAATGGAAACCATCAATTTGATAGAATAATTAGGTATATAATATACCTAAATGTTACTATCCTATTCATTCAGTACTGCTCGTTGATACTGGAAAGATTCTCTTATCTGTTCGAATTGCTGTCTTATGTTTCTAAGAAGTTGTGTATATAGTTGGCATATTGTGTATATATCTATACAGAATCCAATTTCTTTCTTTCGATCAGATGTTATTTTTCTCAATTTTCCTTTTTTGAATATGGAATACTCCATATTCAAAAAAGGAAAATTCGAGTTTGAAATAGATTTGCAAAAAATCATTTAAATCACTCAGGATTTTATTCATTTTCTTTTTTGAATTTTGCTATTCGATCAATAATACCATAATCTTGAGCTTCTGTTGCCGACATAAAATAGTCATAGTCTCTTTCCATATCTTTCTGTATAACATCCACAGGTTTACCTGTGTTTTCTGCATAAATATCCGCAATTGTGTTACGAAGTTCAAGCATATCTTCTTCTTCTATTATTAAGGAATCTATATTTTTATTTGTGTTAGTAGCAGCACTTATAGGTTGGCTAATAGAAATCTTAGCGTGAGGCAATGCTACCCGTTTAGTAATTGTTCCTCCGGCCAGGATCAAAGATGCTACTGATGCAGTTGCTCCCATAGCTATTGTACACACATCAGGAAAAATAGTTTTCATAGTATCGTAAATGGTTAGTGATTCGTGTACCCCTCCACCGGGAGAGTTCATATATATATAAATATCAGGATCAGTATCATTATAAAGATCAGTTTCCGAATTCAGCAGTAACAAGAGAACGACAAACCGATTGGTGAAAGATGTCGTAATTTCTTTGCATAGAAAGAGTGTTCTTTCTTTGTAAAGCCGTTCGTATATGTCAATCCAAGTCGGTTTATCGTCTAAACTAAACTTATCAGGTACTTTTGGTATACCTAAAGGCATATCAAATTCCTCCGTTTCAATTAAAAATAACTAATAGATTGGATTTCTTTTCTTTTAGTTATTCTTTTATCCGTCTAGGGTCAATCAATAACAAAACGCATTATTCCAATATATCAAATATCAATTCCAATGGCTTTTGCTACTAGAACCTTCCCAACCACGATTCTTGCTTTTCTTCCCATTCTTAAATAAAGAATTCAATATTCTCATACATAAAAAAAATATTTGAGAAAAGGCTATAATCAAATTCTTGATTAGATCTTCTTAAATCAATTTGATTTCTTTAATGGGTTTCTTTTTATTTTTTTATTTTCTAATAAATAAGAAAAATAAAATTCATTTTAATGAATTAAATGTGAATTCAAAATAAAAATATAGAGTAATCTTATCTTATTTAAGCTCGAAACGTTTTGTAATTTTCAACCAATTATGTGCTTCAATATAATTGCTTGGAGTAAGCGCTATAGCTTGTTTCCAATACTCAGCAGCTTGATTGGACCAAGCCTCTGCAATTTCAGAATCGCTCTCTAAAATGGCCTTTTCTCCCCGGTCGGAATAGAGAATTCTTTCCCTTAGAACTGTACTTGAGAGTTTCCTACCTCATACGGCTCAGTAATCTGTTCTTTTTTTTCTATCTATTCTGATTTCTTTTATCCTGATTTCTTCTATATGAGATAATTCAATTTCTCTTCATTCTTTTTATTATATTATTAATTATAATAATATAAAAAAAGAAAAAGTTAATTACAGTAAGTTTCAAACTCTGATTTCGTTAATAATCAATCAGTTTTTTCTTTTCTTCCCACCTTCAGAAGAATAAAGCATATATAGCTCATAAATATATTTATTATGATTTTCTGAGAGGTAACTATCTCGTTTTCATATAGGAAATCGCTATAGAATCTTTGAAAAGGAATTTTCTCAATAAGAAAAAAACTTACTATCTTTGGGATCTAAAACTACACCGCTGCTTAATATCTTAGTGGATCAACTCTATTACATAAGTGGATTCCTAACTTAATGTCCCCTATCATGGCATAAGTAAGCAGTTCTTAACTTTATCGACACAATAGCTCGCTAATTGATCTTTACGATGCTTCCTCTATTAATTTGATTTTTTATCCATAGAATAAAAAGTAGAGGCTTTTTTCTACCTATTTTGATTTTCGTGAAATCTGTTTATTTCCTACAGCTGATAAAAATCGTTGTTTTTGACGATTTCTATGTAGAAATCCTATTTTTTCTAGTAGATACTAGCTAATTTCTTTTTTTTTTCTATAGTAGAGATAGTCGCACGTAATGACAGATCACAGCCATATTATTAAAAGCTTGCGGTAAAAAAGGATTTCGTTCTAGTGCTCGAAAATAATATTCCAAAGCTTTTGTATGCTCTCCATTGCTTGTATGTATAAGGCCTATGTTATAGAGTATATAACTTCGGTCATAAGGATCCATTTCTGGTCGCGTAGCTTCATAATAATTCTGTAAAGCTTCTGCATAATTTCCCTCGGATTGAGCCAACATTCGTTACGGTCGTTCATTCTATTGAAAAGGTCTCCGTTCCAGAACCGTACATGATATTTTCAATTCATACGGCTCCTACCTTCTGTACATAATACTGAAAAAAAATCTTTATAATTAAAATCTAACTATTCTCATCTTATTATGAACTGAAAGAAGCTAGTATTTTTACTAGAAATCTCTAGTCAACCTTCTCATCAGAGGTTTTTTCTTAACACCAACTCTTCATATTACTACTGCATATTAGTAGTAGATGAAATGAGTACATAATTAATAGTCGATGAAAGAGGTAACTCCAATAATTTCTTTGTTATTAACGCTTTCTATTTCTGGGAATTAGTTACTTCAACGATCTTTTATGGTTTTATGGGTATCCAAAGTACGAACGAAATGGATGTTTGTTGTCCCAACCATTCTTTTTAGTCCCAATACTTATAAGGAAAAGGGTTATTTCGAACAAAGTTTTTGTTTTGTTGATTTCTAAGTGTAGTGCTTTTTCCCTATACTTAATAGGGTATTAAGTAGAGTAGGGTTGACCCGCAATACGAAGAAACCTATGGGTTTAATCTTTTGCTCAATGCTCAAATGGATGATTAAAGCATCTGAGATTGCATCAATCGAGGATACACGACAGAAGGGATTTATTGTTTTACCCTCACAAACTTTACCTTCACCAAGCGTAAGTTTTTTTCATTATTAGGTTTTTTCTATCCCGCAATACGTTTTTCTTGTAAGACTTAATTTCTTGTAAGACTTAACTACAGGCTAAAAAAAACAAGAAAAAAGAATCAAATCACACCATCTCTGTAATAGGTAAATGCCTTTTTTTCTCCTGAAGTTGTTGGAATTATTCCCAACAATATATTGGCTACAATTGAAAAGGTCTTATCTATAAAATTCCCATTTATACGCGATCTAGGCATAATTACTAATCCGTCATATAATTCTTTTCATTACCCCTCGAGAAAATGATCTTAACAACAAAGTAAATATAAAGTCAAAAATTACGTAAAAAAAAAGACAAGGAAAGATATGAATATGAAATAGTTAACTTTTTATTCCAATTTAATATTCCACTAATCAATAGGTTTTTGTTTCATTTAAGTTCAATAAAATAAAAAAAGATTTTATTTGATTATGTTATCTAGATAATTCAAGAAGTTTTTTTTGGTTAGAATTCAAACAACGGAAAAATCTTTTCATCATAAAATAAACCTTCCAAATATTAATTATATGTTTTATTTGTATAATATGTGGCATAATAAATATGCCACATCATTAATCTAAAAATTTGAAGTAAAAAATTCATGGGACGATTATTTATTTTTAAATAGATCCGTGGAGTATTTTCTTTAAAAGAAAATACAAAACTGGAAAGGTATTATTTATTCTTATGAAACCTATTAGTAATAAGAAAACTACCCATTCATTCAGTTTTTCATCAAAAAATATAGAAAATATATATAATATATAGAGATTATAATATTAGGAGAGATGGCCGAGTGGTTGAAGGCGTAGCATTGGAACTGCTATGTAGACTTTTGTTTACCGAGGGTTCGAATCCCTCTCTTTCCATTTTTTAAATCCTTCAATGTTCTTTATTAAAACAATATAATTAATATAATTATTGATAGTACCATTGCAGCAATAAAAAAACTTTTTCCTTTTTTCCTGTATCGATAAAATTATTGAACAAAGTGATTAAGAATTTCTAAAGGAAGGTTTTTTTAAGAGAAAGATTAACCTTGCCTTTTTTTATGTTTTAGATTAGGACAAATCACAGTAAGTTGTTTACGTCTACGAACTAATCGACATCTTTTACAAATTTTACGAACTGATGCTTGGACTTTCATATTTGTTATCTATTATATTTTTTTCATTTATTGGTAAAAAATAAGACTCATCTATTTTTCTTGACTCTATCTCTCAGTAATACACGTATATGACTTTCATCCCCAAACCCCCCAGGTGTTACATATAAAAAGCTTTATAATATCAATTTTTTAGTGATATAATAAGCTTCTGGTTCATTCGGGTTGTATTCTAGGACTACAAAATCCCCAATTTTTATATCGAATTCAAAGAAACTCGTTATCTTTATAGCGGGATAACAATGTACATTTTTACGAATCGGATACAGGCCTTCTAATTTGTAAGACGGGTGATATATCCATACATATATCTGTCCGTAAAAATGTACATTGTTGAAACTCGCAATTATTTTGGCTGCTATTTTAGCCATAAACCTCCTTCCTATTATAGGATTTGATTATTCAGTTAAGATCCTTAATTAAATATATAGGTTTTGATTCAGATAACATTTATCGAATTATATCTTATTAAGATAAAATCTGATAATAATAATAGTAATATATCACTTTAAGGATATAATAAAACCTTCTATTTCTGAATAAATATCATTTTAAATATAATCGAATCATATCTTAATTTAAGATAAAACCTTATCTAAGTCATAGTATAATCATATCTTATTAATCCCTTTTTCCTACTTAAAATTAAAAGGTATACCTTTTTTGATTTTTATATTTTTAAATCTCGTTCTTTCCTTGCTTTCATTAACCCAAACTTCTTTCTTTAAAAAATTCTGCCCTTGTTAATATATCATGAACAGTCTCTGTAGGTTGAGCACCTTTTTTAAGAAAAAAAAGAATAGCAGAAAAATTTAAAAAAGTTTTTTTATTTATTGGATCATAAAAACCTACTTTTCCAAGATCTTTTCCTTCTCTTCGGGACCGAGCATCAGTTGCAACGATTCGATAGATGGCTCATTGGGATAGATAAAAATAAAAAAAGCCTCCCTAGAAACGTATGTGAAATTTTCACCTCATACGGCTCAAGAAAAATGATTTAAATTTATCTATAGAATGGAAAAAGGGCTCAAAAAATCATGAATTACACTATGATCAAAATAGAGTTCCTTTTTCCTTTTCGTTATAGAGAAAAATATCATTTTGACTCATGACTCAAGTTAAATAAATTTGAGAAAGTTCAAAGGAAAATCTTTATGAATAAATTTCTTGAGCTGTCTATAAACTCTTTTGTTTGTCTTATCTCTAAGAAAGATATTTAGATTAAAATGATCCAATTACATTAGTTGAGATAATTTCAACGAAGTATTTTCTTGTTCCGAAATCCTTTATATTTTCTTTTTGGAATCTTTAGGTTTATATATTATTTTGGAAATCTTTATTTCTTGTCAAAGGGAAAGCAACACCCCTTTTTCTGATTTCCTTATACTTATAAATAAAATATGAAGAATTCACTTCCATTCCACCTTATAATCAAAAGAGTTTTACCAATTTCCAACAATTTCACTTTACTCTCTTTTATTTTTTTTTCTTGTTTGAATTGGATTTTTTTTGATCTCGATGTTAAGAATATACTGACAAAGTTTCTTTCAATTAATTAAAATGAAATTTAAGTAAATTCTCACAAACCCTGGATTCTTTCCCTTATTTGATATAACAAATAAAAAAATCAAACTTCGAGCTTCATCATGTACTGTTTACGGATTTTTGAACAGAACAAATTATGTCGAACCAAAAGCATTTTCATTACTCTATAAAGAAAAAAGAAAATGGTAGATGTAAAAATCCACAGAAAATTATGTCCTTCAAGCCGCACGTTGCTTTTTGCCACATCGTCTCAAACGAAGTTTTATCATAAGAGTCTTTTTTATTTTCGAAAATTATATAATTGATTCCATATGGAATATGGAATCATGAATAGTTGTTGGTTTAACCCCGATCTTAGTTGCATAAAAAAACTTTATTATATCACTTCAATGATATAATGGACCCTTCTTTTTATGCGTCTAAGACCAGAGTTGTATTCTAATATTACCCGATCCCCCACCAAAACTTCCTTCTTGCATACGAGCTCCTCCAGAAGTACAACACATGCATATGAGGTTCTTCCTTTTTTTTTCATATTTATTTATTTATTGGAAAAAAAAAGACTTATTAACCCAATCTGCCTAATCTTGGTTAGGCGTTGTGTCTTTAGAGTTATTCTTTTGATCTGAATTTGTGGTTTCTGTCGATTCAGTAGAGGTAGGATTCTCCTTCATCTTTTTTAATCGACGCAAACTCTTTTTTGATTTAGGAGGAAATCTATAAAAAATCCTTCCTCTTTCTGAGTCAGATTCACTTATCAGGATCTTGACTCTATCTCCCAGTAATACACGTATACGGTTTTTTACTATCTTACCAGAGAGATAACCCAGAACAATTTTATCACTATTATCCAAACGTACGTGGAACATAATATCTTTGATTGGGTCCACAATTGTTCCTTCATAAATAAATCGTTCATTGTTTTCTTTTCCAGGACTATTATTTTTTTTTTTCTTTTTCATAGTACACCTCCTTTAGTGTTAAGTAATATTTGCGAAATTTTCGAAATCACATGAGATTTGTATACTGAAAGATTCAAAATATCATTTTTTTTAGTAATGACATCACTGAGAGCTTTCTTTTTTATTTTTATAAGAATTACCATATATAACATAAAATTTCTCCTCCAATTCTTTGAAGTCGAGCTTCTCGATCTGTTATTATACCTCGAGAAGTAGACAGAATTACAATTCCTATTCCACCCAGAATCCTGGGAATTCGTTGATATTTCGAGTAAATTCGAAAGCTGGGTCGGCTTATACGTTTTAAAATAGTTCTATATGTTCCTTTTTTTCTATAAAAAGGTAGACTTAAAATCAATAAATTTTTGTTATTTTTTTTATGTTTCCGAACATTTTTAATAAAACCTTCTCTTAAAAGTATCTTAACAATGCTTTCAGTAATCTTTGTAGATGGTATTTGAACAGTTTCTTTTTTAGCCATGTCAGCATTTCTTATCAAAGTAATAAGATTGGAAATTGGGTCCATAATAATAACAAATTATTATTAAATTTTTTGTAATCAACATGTTTTCCTTTTTTTATTGATTTTTTCAAATATATATCCTAAAAAAATCCCCAATTTCATCTATTTAAGATATCCAATATATAATAGTCTCATTTACTAGTTAATAGTCTCAATTAGTAGTTTTTATAATACATCAGGAGCTAATGAGAGAATTTTAGTAAAACGAAATTTTCTCAATTCTTCAGTGATTGCACCAAAAATCCTAGATCCCTTTGGATTTCCTTTTTGATCAATGACAACTGCTGCATTGTCATCGTATTTTATTATCATACCATCTTCACATTTGAATTCCTTGCATGTACGTACAATTACAGCTCGAATCACTTCAGATTTTTCTAGAGACATTTTGGGAACTGCTTCTTTAATTACAGCAACAATAACATTACCAATTTGAGCATATCGTTGATTACTAGCTCCTATGATTCGAATACACATCAATTTTCGAGCACCACTGTTATCTGCTACATTTAATATCGTTTGAGGTTGAATCATTTTTTTTAATTTTTTTTTTATAAATTTCAGTACAAAAATAAAATAAGAAATATTTTCTATCCAGAAAAAAAGAAACCTACACTTGCTTTTGAATCTTTAATACTTTATGTTTCTTCCTCTACAATTTCTATTCTGAAATAAGAAATTGAGTTTGTATAGGCATTTTGTGAGCAGCTATTGAGATAGCTCTTCTAGCAATAATTTCTGATACTCCACTCATTTCATAAAGTATTCGACCTGGTTTAATAACGCATACCCAATATTTTGGATCTCCTTTACCTGAACCCATGCGTGTTTCCGTAGTCCTTATTGTAACAGGTTTGTCGGGAAACATACGTACCCATATTTTTGCACCACGACGCACATATCGTGTTATTGCCCTTCGTCCTGCTTCTATTTGTCTAGCTGTAATCCAGGCAGGTTCAAGTGCTTGAAGAGCATATCTGCCAAAAGAAATCGAATTGCCTCGACGAGATATTCCTTTCATTCTTCCTCTATGTTGTTTACGGAATTTCGTTTTTTTGGGGTTATAGTCGATGGTTCTTTTTTGAATCTCATCTCTATTACAAAACAGGACATGAGAATTTTTTCTCATCCAGCTCCTCGCGAATAAAAAAAATAAAAAGTTATTCTGCGGGCGAATATTTACTGATTTCTTTTTCATTTTTTTCTTTCATTCGTAGGTTCGATTCATCACTTTCAGAATAAATAATTAAATGTTTTCTTAGTTTGTTCCGCCATCCCACCTAATGAATCTTGAGAATTTTTTTAATAGAATTCTATATAGTCAAAGGTTTTGTCGTTCCCATAGCTTCTCTATTCATGATTAGGCCCAAACTCTGCAATGGAGCTTCCAACAAAATTTGTTTTTGAGTCAATTTCCTTAGTTTTATTAACTCAGGACTCTTTATTCTTTTTTTTTTTTAATATTTCTCTTTTTTCAGTATTTTTTAATTGAATATTTGATTAAGATTCAAATTTTGATTATTGATGCTTTGTTACACTGCTTTTTCTTTTATCACGTGATTTATAGACCATACATATTGGGATGATATAACATTAATATCTTGTTCTTTCTTTCTATCACCTTTCCTTTTATAAAAATCCCTTTATTTTTACTTAAATAAATAATCGGATTTTTTCTCTTATGAATTAGAGAAAAAAGAAGAGATTTCAGTTGCTACAAATATATGATTTATTCATATTTAAATCATTATAGTGACTTTTTCTTGGGATCTTGATAATACGAAGCAATAGGTTGGTTTTTTTTGATTAAAAAAAAATAAGTTTATTAGTAAGAATAAGTTTTTAGTAAGGATTAGTTGACTTTTTCAGTTCTTATTTTTTAAATTTTAAATAAAAAACTAACGAATCACACACTAAGCATTTTGAGCTATAGTAAAAGAGTCAATCAAATTTTTATTTAACCCTAACTAATTCGATTTGAATTCTTTGTTTTTTTTTCTTTAATGGATAAAAACAAAATCAAATTTTTCTACTTTATTAATTCTAGTTTCTAAATATCCAAATTTTTAAGCCTAAAACTCCATAAACAGCTTGAATTGTATGAGAGTAATAATCCATTTTGGTACAAATTACTTGTAGGGGTAGTTTACCATTTCTTTGACTTTCTTTACGCGCGATATCTTTTCCGTCGATACGGCCTGCAATTTGTATTTTGATTCCTTTTATACCTGTAGATTTAGTTATATCAATAGCTTTTTTCATTGTCTGTCTAAACGGAACTCTCTGTTTTATTTGTAAGGCTATAAATTCTGCAATAAGATTAGGGTGGCTATAAAGTGGTTCTTTAGCGGATTTGACGAGTTGAAGACGAAGTCTTCTGGGATATCTTGTGGCGTATATAGAATAGAAGAATTCTTGTTTTTCTATATTTTCCTTCAAATCTTTCAGTGTTTCCCCTTTCAATAAGAATTTTGGTACCAATCCGCTATAGATTCTGACTCGTACAAATGTTTTTTTTGCTCTAACTCCTTGTTTTTCAATTTGTATACGTATAATTCCTTCAAAGCCTAAAGGGGGTAGGTCTATTTTAAAATACTGTTTTTTCTTCTTTTTATTCTTTTGCTTTTTTTGTTTTAAATAATATTTTTGTAATTCTTGTAGATCTTTTTCTTTTTCTTGTAGATCTTTTTTTGAATATTTTTTTTTAGCGATTTTTCGAAGTTCTTTTTTTAGAAATTCTTTTATTTTTTTTTGTATATAATTCTTGAAAAAATCTCGTATTTTTCGATCTTCTTGTATACTCGTAGAATATTTTTTTGGTTCTTCAAACCAAACAGAATGATGACTGTGGGTTATACCAAGTCTTAAACAAAGTGGATTTGTTTTTTGAGCCATAAATAAATATTTTTTTTTTTTTTATTTTTTTCATCCATATCTTTTTAATTTAATATCTAAATTTTAGATTAATCTAATAAAGATTTCGATTTTTCCTTTAGTACGATTGTTATAATACAGGTGATTCTTTTTATTGGATAACTGTGTCCTTGAGCACAGAGCCTTGTCTTTTTTCTAATAGTACTCCTATTGACTTCGGCTTTACTAATGAATAATTCAGCATTGTTTAAACCCATATTATGATTAGCATTTCTTGCTGCAGAATAAACTAATTTGAAAATGAGAGAAGATGCTTGATAAGGCATGAATTTGAGTATCGTAAGTATTTCTTCATAAGAACGTCCGCGAATCTGATCAATTATTCTTCGTGCTTTGGAAGCAGAAATACCTATATGTTGAGTTAAAACTTGGACTCCTTTACTTGAACTTGAGTTCTTTTTCATAGGGTTATTCCCTAGTTTTTTAAGATTTCTCATAAGATTCTTTCTCCTTAATCTTTGTTTGATCCCTATTTTTTTTTATTCTTCATTACAGATTTATTATCGTTATCGTTTCTTTCATCTATCGGGTCCTTCCGGGTAGGCGCGAATTCTCCCAATTTGTGACCTTTCATAGAATCTGTTATATAAATAGGTATATGTTCCTTTCCATTATGAATACCGATTGTATGGCCAACCATTGAGGGTATAATAGTGGATGCCCGAGACCAAGTGACTATTATTTCTCTCTCCTCCCCCTTTTTGATTTTCTCAAATGTTTCCGATAAATGCTTAGCTACAAATCTTTTCTTTACTACAATCCTTTTTTTGACAATCCTTTTTTTGACAATCCTTCTTCTTTCACCTATCACAGCTGATTACTCCTTTTTTTGCATTGAAAAGATTCTCATTCTATGTCCAATAGAATGATCTAAGTATCGAGGTCAGAATCAATAATTCGGAATGGAAAAAAGACAAAATACTTTCTTTAGCTAGATAAGGGGCGGATGTAGCCAAGTGGATCAAGGCAGTGGATTGTGGATCCACCATGCGCGGGTTCAATTCCCGTCGTTCGCCCATACCATTTTTTCGAATTCCAAAAATTCGATTTGGAATATTCCTATTTACGGCGACGAAGAATCAAGCTATCACTATATTTTCTCCTTTTCCTACTTCTTCTTCCAAGCGCAGGATAACCCCAAGGAGTTGCGGGTTTTTTTCTACCAATTGGGGCTTTTCCTTCACCGCCCCCGTGTGGATGGTCCACAGGGTTCATAACTACTCCTCTTACCACAGGACGCTTACCTAGCCAACACTTCGATCCAGCTCTACCCAAACTCTTGAGCTTCACCCCAACATTACCCACTTGTCCGATTGTTGCTAAGCAGTTTTGGGATATCAAACGAACCTCCCCAGATGGTAATCTTAATGTGGCTGATTTACCCTCTTTTGCAATCAGTCTCGCTACAGCACCTGCTGCTCTAGCTAATTGTCCGCCTTTTCCATGTGTGAATTCTATGTTATGTATGGCCGTGCCTAAAGGCATATCGGTTGAAGTAGATTCTTCTTTTTTATCAAAAAAACCCCTTCCCAAACTGTACAAGCTTCTTACAAAGCATACGGCTTTCTAGATGTATATGATGATATAGAAAAAAATAGATCTTTTCATCGTATAATGAAGTATAACATGAGTGGATATAGAGGAATACCAATCTGATGAATCATTCATGTTATCATCTTCTACATCCTAGGTCTCTCCGTTCCGTCATCTGGCTTATGTTTCTCATGTAGCATTCAGACCGAATGACTCTATCAAATTACGTCGATACTTCCACATATTACGGGTAACGTAGGAGACATCTCTTCGGTGGATCTTCATTACCACTGCTTAGCTTTCAATTCGCCTCTGACCATCAAATGAAATGTGAATAACCCTCCTCTCTTTGAAAGAAGGTGCGCTTCCAGTTCTGTGCGTGCTTCAAACAGTTTTCTCCATATTACCATATCTCGAGAGTCAATAATTTTCTATGAGAAACTACTGAACTCAATCACTTGCTGCCGTTACTCAACAGTTTTCTGTTGAGGTCTATTCCATAGAGGTACTCCAATTGGATCAGTGATCGATTTATAGGTTTTGTCGTAAACCTAATTGGTTACGTCCAATTACGTAAATCAATAGTTCAAACCGCACTCAAAGGTAGGGCATTTCCCATTGATATAAAAGCTTCTGTACCAGAAGCAATGGTATCTCCGATTCTAGCTCCTCTGGGATGTAAAATATATCTCTTCTCACCATCCCCGTAGTGTATAAGACAAATGTATGCATTTCGATTAGGGTCGTATTCTATGGTTACGATTCTACCAGATATGCTTTTTTGATTCCGTCGAAAATCGATTCGACGGTATAAGCGCTTATGACCCCCCCCTCTATGCCTTACGGTAATGATTCCTCTGGCATTACGACCTTTACTACAATGATGTCGTCCATAGATCAATTTATTTCGTGGATTGGATTTCATTTGACTGTCTACGGCTCCTTTGCGTGTGCTCGGACTAGAGATTTTGTATAAATGCATCGTCATCAAGTCTTTATTTTGAATTTCTTTTCTCTAGAAGAGGTGGAATAGAATAACCCGGTGCAAGCGGAATGATCATACGCCTCTAATGCATTGTATGTCCCATAATAAGTTCGGGGTAGAAGATGACTATTCATAGCTATTACCTTAACAAGAAGAGTTCGACCCAATCCTTGATTTCTGTCTTTGTTGATCCTGATTCGACATTAGAAGTATACAAGGTCTTCAAGTTCTTCCTCGTGTAAGAATTTGTCATTGTTGAACAAATGCTTATCTACTTCTCCTTCCTTTCGGTATCTTTCTGAGAATTCCTTCTTTATATTTGACGAGAGTCAAAATAGTCAAATTCTTGATCCTCTCAAAAATCCATTATTGTGTAAGAAATATTGACATTCCCATTTTCCAGATTGTTCAAAATCTTCTATGTGGATCTAAGAATCTCATATCAATAGAAACCATATTCTCATCCGTAGGACTCCAAGTACGCGAATCAATCAAAGATTCGATCGAAACTCTCCATTCGTAAATGAAATCCACAATCTTGACAAATATATTTGTTTTTTTGCGCATATTTTTTGTAAATGGATGTCTCACAATTTTCACAATAAGTTTGTAAATGAGCGTATGGCCCAAATACATCGTCTTGATTTTGATATTTAATGAAAGATTGATTCTTTCCGAAGACTTTTTCCTGTAACTACTGCATATTTGATTCCATCCATAAATCCATTTTCTTACCTATGATTTTCAGTATCGATCAGAATCCTAGTTCTTACTCTTCCTATGTTATGGTATGAATATACCATACCAATTAATTCGGTATGTATGGATGAGGAGATCCCATTGATAGAGAGCCAATTCCGATAGACTTTTTGAACGTTCCCATTAGCGTGCATCCAGTAGGAATTGAACCTACGAATTTGCCAATTATGAGTTGGGCGCTTTAACCATTCAGCCATGGATGCTTAACATAATAGGTATATTAAGATTATTGATCATAATCTCAACATTGGATCAAGAACGGGGTCAGAGAGAGCTAATTCGTCTAAAGCCATCGAACCGGCCCAACCAGCAACTAGAGTTATATAAAAAGAATAAAAAGAAAGCAATCGACCGCGATCATTCAATACGACAGTATGAACACGATACTAAGGTAAACCCATGGAAATATCCCTTTATCAAAGAGAAATAGAAACTATGTCACTTTATTTTATCAAAATTCAGAAGACTCTATAATGGGTACCTAAACTCTTGATACTGTGTACCTAAACTCTTTTTCAGTAGATTCTGTGGGTTCATTTTGATTTCATCTCATTGAAAATCAAAATAAGGGAACAACTCTGTTCGTAAGAACAAAGAGAAGCAGATCTATTCTATACCCGATAAGTACCAATACGCAACGGGAAGATTGCATTATTGGAGAATAAATGGATACTTTTTGATCATTCGAATGATCAATCAATCAGTTTTTTTGAATCGACAAGAAATCATGGATTTTCACCTTTCCTTATTGAAGTGAATAAAGGATATGCATTTTTTGGTTCAAATTTTGGAATATTAGGAATACCAAAAGTATCTTTTCAACGTCCTAGAACCGAAAAGCTTGGCTTGACATATAGTGCGACTTGTCAAATATATTGATATGGGATTTACCCCTTCTCTTCCCCGATCGAGATATCCTCTGCTGAAGAGATATTGTATTGAGTAAACCATCATTCATTCGGAGCACGAAGTCAAATTTCAATATGAACTTTTTTTTTCGAAAATAGCTAATTCGTATTAAGTTAATAGGACAAGGGAAATCCATTAATAGGAGAGAAAATCCATTAATAAAATCAATTCAAAAAAAGGATTTTCACAAGTTCTACAAAGAACTTTATTATTAACCTTTTTTTCTTATTTTTCACTCAATAACATATGAAAAAAACTCGCATAAGAAATTGTAGAAATGATCTTCACGGTGTCGTCAAAAATTTGTTAACAGATGTCGTATTTTTTTTAACAGGTGTCGTATTTGTTGTAGTAGCGATTCGTGTCCATAATCGAAATACCCATATAGGAGAAAGACAAAATATCTATTTGACGGAGTTTCTTCCTATTAATAATGAGGATCTTAGATATCAAGAATTCCTCAATGGTCAAAAAAAAACTTTTTTTTGACTATTTCTGCAAGGGTATCTTACATAAAGATACCTCAGGATCAGGAGAGTGGTGACACATTGTATAAATCTTTCATGTATAAAATAGATAAATTCTATCAAAAAATCTACATGAAATTCTATATATCTTTCATTTTTCCAAGAACTCTTTATCGAATGAAATCCCATCGAGAATTCTCTAAATTTTTCATTTCTCCAATTCCATTTCATCCAATTCAATTGGATCCAATTAAAGTAGATTATAGTTCTTTCATTTCAAAAAGAAAATTCAAATCGATCCAGAATTCTATAGAGCTAGTTCCTCGATCAAGTACCTTTTTAGATGGAAGACGGACCTGGGAGATCTTTTTTGGAAATCTATGATTTTTTGGAAATCTATGACTATGAATTGATCGGATTCAAAAGTAAAAAACTTGCGTCAATATCTCACAAACATGGAGTGTGAATCAAATCCATGTTCTGAGAAATCTTTCCCATCCGGAAAGAAGGAAAATGGAGTCTTTTTCGTTTTCGAAGGAAAAAGAAAGAAATTCGTAAACGTAACATGAAGATAATAGAAGAAAGCAATCTTATTTCTTTAATCATTTTCGAAGGAGATATTCAAGATCGTAATTATTATTACCAATACAAAATTTAGAAAAAATCTCTGCTAATGACATTGGATACGATGGGGTTCGAACTTAGAAATCCTTTCCAACATTTATTCCTGCTTGATATTCCCAAACTTGGTATCCAAAATTGAGGATATATTGGATATATCGTGGGTAATTCTTGAAAACATTCTTGACTCTGATAAGTGAGAAAATCTTTTTGAAATGAACTCTGATATGATAAATAATAAGATTTCGAGTATTTTTATATCCCTAAAACTAATAAATAAGACTCATCTGTCTGGAAAAAAGAATGATTCTTTCTTTTAATGGGTCTTCTCCTTTTCTTTCTTTGACACTTTCTTTATTTTCATATGAGTCATTTGAAGAAGAAAATCTCTTTTTGAGAGAAAGGGATGAAAAGGATTTTGATATTTCAACCAATTTCTCAGAAATATCTGCGTATGGATATACAAAAGTTATGGTATAATATAAAACAAATACTTAATTCACTTCACCATCCATATTTTTTTGTAAAAAAAGGAGATAGGATGAGTAAAATATTCTTTTTCTGAAAAAAGGAGGAAAAAATGAAAAAAGAATTACTCTGTTCGTTTCTATTCGGTTTATGGAATCATTTTGTTCTATTTTTTATTATGTTTTGCTCATTTTGGTTTGAACCACGATTTTATATCGTGGAATTTGATTATTTCACGAACAATTTCGAATTGTACATTTTTTTCTATGTGTTCTATAAATTTGTGATAGAGATTTTTCTCTATTTTATAGGATGCATTTTCAAAATGTTCAAATTTCGAAATATTCATTTCGAAAACCAAATTGAGCAATATGCTAAGCTCATTCACGGGCTTATGCTATCCTATACATTAATGTCCATTAATGAAGATGAGCTAATGGAATTATTGTATAGCGGTTTTTTTGTATTTCGATTCATTTTTTTGAATTGGAAATCAAGATCTCGTATTGATTTTCAATTCAAAGTCTTTTATCGCAGGTTTTTGATTCTATTGATTATTATCCTGATTTTCAAGATAATCAAAAACTTTTTTGATAAGTGAGAAATTTGAAATAAACTCTGTAGCAAGATTTCGAGTATTTTTATATCTCTATGGGATAGAAGAAGAAAAATCGAAATGAAATCAAGAATCCAGGAAAAAAGGAAATCAAAAAAGAAGTAGAAGATAGAAAGGATTCAAAATGAATAAATTGAAACTCATAAAGAATAAAGAAAGTATTTTGTCTTTTTTCCATTCTGAATTATTGATTCTGACCTCGATACTTAAGAAATTGCGTAAGCTAAACCCAACCGATAATATGGGATTCTATCCCGTCTGAGTTCTGATAAAAAATCATCTTATATCGTATATTAGAATTCACTTTGTCTTATTTTCAAATCAAAAAAGAATACTCGTATGAAACAAGTTCAAGTTAGAAATAGCAGCTTTTCAGATAAGTTATACTATTCCGTAATAGTACGTACATGTTTTCAAAAAGACAATTATGATTCTTTGATTCGTTTTTTTATTTTATGTTCATACAGCGATTTATATATATATATATATAACCTAGATCAAGAATATAACCCTTATTTTGTATGTAATAAAAAGGGAGGACTTATATGGCACTAATATATAGTCCAGTGTACATAGTCAACCAAATCGACGAACGTACGTTCCAGGCCTCCTTGTCCGGGACTGATTGGATAGTGAAATGCTATCTATCTCATGAGCTGTTTCGTGAGAATATCCGGCCCTTGGTGGGGGATCTGGTAATATTGGAATACAACTCTGGTCTTAGACGCATAAAAAGAAGAGTCCATTATATCATTGAAGTGATATAATAAAGATTTTTCTAAGATGAAACAAGATAAATTCAAAAAGATGATTACAAGTGGAGAGCGAATGGAAGAGAAACGAGAAAATATCGAGAAAGAATTACTTGAAGAAGAACTAGATCTAGAGGAACTGAATAAAATGAATGAAGATAAACTCGATTCAGATGAAGAGGAAGTCAACAAATTGATTGGAAAGAAATATACTCGAAACGAAATAGAGCAACTATTTCTTCTCGCAGAAATAGAATCATCAGGAGAAATAGAAGAAAAAGAAAAAAACCTTTTCTTCTATTTCTCCGCTTATGATGAAGATGCTAATCAAAATTCAAAAAAATCAAAAAAATCAACAGAATCTAAGGAATCAGAAGAATCAACAGAATCTAAGGAATCAGAAGAATCAACAGAATCTGAAGAAGATATACCTTACATGGATAAGGTCGATTCTTATCAAAGACGAGCTGGTTTGACTTTCCAGAATGTACCACATGGAATGTTTGGCTCTTCTAGAAAACTCTTGTGTTTCTGGAGGAGCTCGTATGCAAGAAGGAAGTTTCAGCTTAATGCAGATGGGTAAAATATCTTCTTATTGAATTTTCAATTCCATGAAAACTTATTTTTAGTGTCACTTCTGACATCACCTACAACAGGTGGTGTCACAGCCAGTTTTGGAATTCTCAGCGATATAATTATTGGTGAACCAGATACAACCATTGAAATGATTGAAATTGAAATGGTTGAAGAAGTTATGGGGATCGAAGTACCCGAGGGTGTACAGGAAGATGAGTACTTATTGGAAAAGGGCTTATTGGATTCAATTGTACCGCGTAATCTTTTCAAAGGTTTTCTTAGTGAATTATTCGCGTTCCACGGTATCTTTCATTTTTCTAAAAAGAAATAGAGGAGGTTTATGAAAAAAGAATTGGTATGTTCCTTTCTATTCGGTTTATGGAATCATTTTGTTCTATTTTTTATTATGTTTTGCTCTTTTTGGTTTGAGCCACGATCAACACAACATAGGTCATTGAAAGGATCTAGCACAACTCACCAAAGCACAAAAGCCAGGATCTTTCAGAAAGTTGATTC